GCTAACGTAGCTTAACTAAAGCATAACACTGAAGATGTTAAGATGAGCCCTAGAAAGTTCCGTAGGCACAAAGGCTTGGTCCTGACTTTACTGTCAACTTTAGCTAGACTTACACATGCAAGTATCCGCCCCCCTGTGAGAATGCCCTACAGCTCCCCGCCCGGGAGCAAGGAGCTGGTATCAGGCACATTTTATTAAGCCCATGACACCTTGCTAAGCCACACCCTCAAGGGAACTCAGCAGTGATAAACATTAAGCCATAAGTGAAAACTTGACTTAGTTAAAGCTAACAGGGCCGGTAAAACTCGTGCCAGCCACCGCGGTTATACGAGAGGCCCAAGTTGACAGTTGCCGGCGTAAAGAGTGGTTAAAGAATAATAGATACTAAAGCCGAACACCCTCAAGGCAGTTATACGCACCCGAAGGTTAGAAGCCCAATTACGAAAGTAGCTTTATTTCTCCTGAACCCACGAGAGCTATGGTACAAACTGGGATTAGATACCCCACTATGCCTAGCCCTAAACATTGATAGTACCCTACACCCACTATCCGCCTGGGAACTACGAGCATCAGCTTGAAACCCAAAGGACTTGGCGGTGCTTTAGATCCACCTAGAGGAGCCTGTTCTAGAACCGATAACCCCCGTTCAACCTCACCTTTTCTTGTTTTCCCCGCCTATATACCGCCGTCGTCAGCTTACCCTGTGAAGGTCTAATAGTAAGCAAAATTGGCACAGCCCAAAACGTCAGGTCGAGGTGTAGCGTATGGAAAGGGAAGAAATGGGCTACATTCCCTATAACTAGTGAATACGGACGATGCACTGAAAAAACATCTGAAGGAGGATTTAGCAGTAAGCAGGAAATAGAGCGTTCCGCTGAAATCGGCCCTGAAGCGCGCACACACCGCCCGTCACTCTCCCCAAGCTCACAAACTAATTAACTAAAAACCTAGAACTGCAAAGGGGAGGCAAGTCGTAACATGGTAAGTGTACCGGAAGGTGCACTTGGAAAAATCAGAGTGTAGCTAAGACAGAAAAGCATCTCCCTTACACTGAGAAGTCACCCGTGCAAATCGGGTCACCCTGATGCTTAACAGCTAGCCCGCCTAATCAAAAACAACAACTCATTATTAATAACCCCAAATTTACGAAGAACCACAAAACAAACCATTTTTCCCCCCTAGTATGGGCGACAGAAAAGGGCCCACGGAGCAATAGAGAAAGTACCGCAAGGGAACGCTGAAAGAGAAATGAAACAACCCAGTAAAGCTTAAAAAAGCAGAGATTCATCCTCGTACCTTTTGCATCATGATTTAGCCAGTGCTGCCCAAGCAAAACGAATTTTAGTTTGACATCCCGAAACTAAGTGAGCTACTCCAAGACAGCCTATTAATAGGGCCAACCCGTCTCTGTGGCAAAAGAGTGGGAAGAGCTTTGAGTAGAGGTGACAGACCTACCGAACCTAGTTATAGCTGGTTGCCTGGGAATTGAATAGAAGTTCAGCCTCCCGGATTCTTTTTTCACTACAGAGTCACCTTTTCTGATAAACCTTGAAGAAACCGCGAGAGTTAGTCGAAGGGGGTACAGCCCCTTTGAAACAAGACACAACTTTTACAGGAGGATAAAGATCCTAGCAAGTTAAAGGCATAATGTTTTGGTGGGCCTAAAAGCAGCCATCCCTATAGAAAGCGTTAAAGCTCAGACATACCTCATAACCCTACTTATCCTGATCACATAATCTAACTCCCCTAGTACTACCAGGCCCCTCCATGCCCCCATGGAAGTGACTATGCTAATATGAGTAATAAGAGAGCCTCAGCCTCTCTCCCTGCACACGTGTAAGTCGGAACGGACCAACCACCGACCCTTAACGGCCCCAAACAAAGAGGGTAATGAACCATGGAACAGACAACTAGAAAAACCTCCAAGAACTAACCGTTAACCCCACACAGGTGTGCCCCCAGGGAAAGACTAAAAGAAAGAGAAGGAACTCGGCAAACACAAAGCCTCGCCTGTTTACCAAAAACATCGCCTCTTGCAAAAACAAAAAATAAGAGGTCCCGCCTGCCCTGTGACTATATGTTTAACGGCCGCGGTATTTTGACCGTGCGAAGGTAGCGCAATCACTTGTCTTTTAAATGAAGACCTGTATGAATGGCATAACGAGGGCTTAACTGTCTCCTCTTTTAAGTCAATGAAATTGATCTTCCCGTGCAGAAGCGGGAATACACCCATAAGACGAGAAGACCCTATGGAGCTTTAGACACCAAGGCAGCTCATGTTTAAAGACCCTCGAACAAGAGATTAAACCAAATGAAGCCTGCCCTAATGTCTTTGGTTGGGGCGACCGCGGGGAAATAAAAAACCCCCATGTGGAATGGGAGCACCCCTCCTAGAACCAAGAGGCACACCTCTAAGCAACAGAATATCTGACCAACAAGATCCGGCAATGCCGATCAACGGACCGAGTTACCCTAGGGATAACAGCGCAATCCCCTTTTAGAGCCCATATCGACAAGGGGGTTTACGACCTCGATGTTGGATCAGGACATCCTAATGGTGCAGCCGCTATTAAGGGTTCGTTTGTTCAACGATTAAAGTCCTACGTGATCTGAGTTCAGACCGGAGTAATCCAGGTCAGTTTCTATCTATGACATGCTCTTTTCTAGTACGAAAGGACCGAAAAGAAGAGGCCCATACCTCAGGCACGCCTCACCCCCACCTAATGAAATCAACTAAAATAGGCAACTGGGCATGCCCCGCCGCCTAAGAAAACGGCATGTTAAGGTGGCAGAGCCCGGCAAATGCAAAAGACCTAAGCCCTTTCTACAGAGGTTCAAGTCCTCTCCTTAACTATGATCTCTGCCCTTATTACACATGTAATTAACCCCCTCACTTTTATCGTCCCTGTCCTGCTAGCCGTTGCCTTCCTTACACTTCTAGAACGAAAAGTCTTAGGCTACATACAACTACGGAAAGGCCCGAATATCGTTGGACCCTATGGCCTTCTACAGCCAATTGCTGATGGGGTAAAACTTTTTATCAAGGAGCCCGTACGACCCTCCACCGCCTCCCCCGTTCTCTTTCTCCTTGCTCCCATACTTGCCCTCACCTTGGCCCTCACTTTGTGAGCCCCCATGCCTTTGCCCTACCCTGTTATTGATCTTAACCTTGGCATCTTATTTATTCTGGCCTTATCTAGCCTGGCAGTTTACTCCATCCTTGGGTCCGGCTGGGCCTCAAATTCAAAATATGCTCTCATCGGAGCCCTCCGCGCGGTCGCACAGACCATCTCCTACGAAGTCAGCCTGGGGCTCATTCTTCTAAGCATCATTATTTTTACGGGTGGCTTTACCTTGCAAACATTTAACATCGCCCAAGAAAGCATTTGACTAATTATACCCGCCTGACCATTAGCTGCAATATGGTATATCTCCACCTTGGCCGAAACCAACCGAGCCCCCTTTGACCTGACCGAAGGAGAGTCTGAGCTTGTCTCAGGCTTTAATGTTGAGTATGCAGGAGGCCCCTTCGCATTATTTTTCCTGGCCGAGTACGCAAATATTCTGCTCATAAACACCCTCTCCGCCACCCTATTTCTGGGAGCCTCCCATATTCCCACATTCCCCGAACTCACCTCTATCAACTTAATGACAAAGGCGGCCCTTTTATCGGTTGTTTTTTTATGGGTTCGTGCATCCTACCCCCGGTTTCGATATGATCAACTTATGCATCTGATTTGAAAGAACTTCCTCCCCTTAACACTTGCCCTGGTCATTTGACATCTTGCGCTCCCCATCGCATTTGCCGGCCTTCCCCCTCAGCTATAGGCAAGGAGTTGTGCCTGAAACAAAGGGCCACTTTGATAGAGTGAATTATGGGGGTTAAAGTCCCCCCAACTCCTTAGAAAGAAGGGGCTCGAACCCTACCTGAAGAGATCAAAACTCTTAGTGCTTCCACTACACCACTTCCTAGTAAAGTCAGCTAATTAAGCTTTTGGGCCCATACCCCAAACATGTTGGTTAAACTCCTTCCTTTGCTAATGAACCCCTACATTTTAGCCACCCTTCTATTTGGACTCGGCCTGGGCACAACAATTACATTCGCAAGCTCCCACTGGCTCCTAGCCTGAATGGGGCTTGAAATTAATACCCTTGCCATCCTTCCCTTAATAGCCCAACACCACCACCCCCGGGCTGTTGAAGCAACCACTAAATATTTTCTCACCCAAGCAACCGGTGCCGCCGTCCTACTCTTCGCCAGCACTACCAACGCCTGACTTACAGGACAGTGGGACATTCAACATATATCACACCCCCTCCCCCTCACGCTAGTTACCCTTGCCCTGGCCCTAAAACTAGGGCTCGCCCCCCTCCACGCATGGCTCCCCGAAGTCCTTCAGGGTTTGGACCTAACTACAGGCCTTGTCCTGTCAACCTGGCAAAAGCTCGCCCCCTTTGCCCTACTAGCCCAAATCCAGCCAACAAACTCACTTCTCCTCGTTATACTAGGTCTTGCCTCAACCCTTGTCGGGGGTTGAGGGGGCTTAAATCAGACCCAACTCCGCAAAATCCTCGCCTACTCATCAATTGCTCACCTTGGCTGAATGATCCTCGTACTACAATTTTCCCCCTCCCTCACCTTTCTAACCCTTTCCGTATACATTTTAATGACGCTATCTACATTCCTTGTCTTTAAATTAAACAACTCTACCAATGTAAACACCTTGGCCACATCCTGAGCAAAGTCCCCCACACTAACGGCCTTGACCCCCCTCGTGCTCTTGTCTTTAGGGGGGCTTCCCCCACTTACCGGCTTTATGCCAAAATGACTAATTCTCCAAGAGCTCTCCAAGCAAGACCTGGCCCCAGCAGCCACCCTTGCTGCTTTAACAGCCCTCCTTAGCCTATACTTCTACCTCCGCCTATCCTACGCGATGACCCTCACCATGTCCCCTAATATTTCAACAGGCCCCGCTCCCTGACGATTTCAGTCAGCCCAACTAACCTTCCCCCTGGCCACTTCAACCATAGCTGCTCTCCTCCTTTTACCTGTGACACCTATGATTATAGCCCTAATGACCTTATAAGGGACTTAGGTTAACACAAGACCAAGGGCCTTCAAAGCCCTAAGCGAGAGTGAAAATCTCCCAGCCCCTGATAAGACTTGCGGGACATTACCCCACATCTCCTGCATGCAAAACAGACACTTTAATTAAGCTAAAGCCTTTCTAGGTGGGCAGGCCTCGATCCTACAAACTTTTAGTTAACAGCTAAACGCTCAAACCAGCGAGCATCCACCTACCTTTCCCCCGCCTGTCCAGGCGTTTAGAGGCGGGGGAAAGCCCCAGCAGACGCTAGCCTGCCACTTCAGATTTGCAATCTAATATGTATTACACCTCAGGGCTTGATAAGAAGAGGACTCAAACCTCTGTATATGGGGCTACAACCCACCGCTTAAAACTCAGCCATCCTACCTGTGGCCATCACACGTTGATTTTTCTCGACTAATCACAAAGATATTGGCACCCTTTATCTAGTATTCGGTGCCTGAGCTGGGATAGTAGGCACAGCTTTAAGCCTTTTAATCCGAGCAGAACTAAGCCAACCGGGAGCCCTATTAGGGGACGACCAAATCTATAACGTTATTGTTACGGCGCATGCCTTTGTAATAATCTTCTTTATAGTAATACCAATCATAATTGGAGGCTTTGGAAACTGATTAATCCCCCTGATGATCGGAGCCCCCGACATAGCATTCCCTCGCATGAACAACATGAGCTTTTGGCTCCTCCCTCCTTCATTCCTACTCCTCCTTGCCTCTTCAGGCGTAGAAGCCGGCGCTGGGACGGGCTGAACAGTGTACCCTCCCCTAGCCGGGAACCTAGCCCATGCCGGGGCCTCTGTAGACTTAACTATCTTTTCTCTCCACTTAGCAGGCATTTCCTCAATCCTTGGCGCTATCAACTTTATTACAACTATCATTAATATAAAACCCCCCGCTATTTCCCAGTACCAAACCCCTCTATTTGTGTGAGCAGTACTAATCACCGCAGTTCTTCTCCTCCTATCTCTCCCCGTACTCGCTGCCGGCATTACCATACTCCTCACAGACCGAAACCTAAATACAACCTTCTTTGACCCGGCCGGAGGTGGTGATCCCATCCTATACCAGCACCTATTCTGATTCTTCGGCCACCCCGAAGTATACATTCTTATCCTCCCAGGCTTCGGAATAATCTCCCACATTGTCGCCTACTATTCTGGTAAAAAAGAACCTTTTGGCTACATGGGCATGGTCTGAGCTATAATAGCTATCGGTCTCCTTGGGTTCATCGTTTGGGCCCACCACATGTTTACAGTAGGGATGGACGTCGACACCCGTGCATACTTTACATCTGCCACAATAATCATTGCAATTCCCACTGGTGTAAAAGTATTTAGCTGACTTGCCACTCTTCACGGCGGTTCAATCAAATGAGAGACCCCTCTTCTGTGGGCCCTCGGGTTTATCTTCCTCTTTACAGTTGGGGGATTAACCGGAATCGTCCTAGCCAACTCCTCCCTAGACATTGTACTTCACGACACCTACTATGTAGTAGCCCACTTCCACTATGTCCTCTCCATAGGAGCAGTATTTGCCATTGTTGCTGCCTTTGTTCACTGGTTCCCCTTATTTTCAGGCTACACCCTTCACAGCACTTGAACAAAAATTCACTTCGGAGTAATGTTTGTGGGGGTTAACCTAACCTTTTTCCCACAACACTTCCTAGGTCTCGCTGGCATGCCCCGACGCTACTCTGATTACCCAGATGCCTACACCCTCTGAAACACAGTATCTTCGATTGGCTCACTAATCTCATTAGTAGCCGTCATTATGTTCCTGTTTATTATCTGAGAAGCATTTGCTGCCAAACGTGAAGTTCTAGCAGTAGAACTCACAGCAACTAACGTAGAATGACTGCATGGCTGCCCTCCCCCTTACCACACATTTGAAGAGCCTGCTTTTGTTCAAGTCCAATCAACCTAACGAGAAAGGGAGGAGTTGAACCCCCATGGGTTGGTTTCAAGCCAACTACATAACCGCTCTGTCACTTTCTTTATAAGACACTAGTAAAATAGTCAATTACACTGCCTTGTCAAGGCAGAATTGTGGGTTAAACCCCCGCGTGTCTTGTATTTTTATGGCCCATCCGTCACAACTAGGATTTCAAGATGCAGCTTCACCTGTAATAGAAGAACTTCTTCATTTTCACGACCACGCCTTAATAATCGTGTTCTTAATTAGCACGTTAGTACTTTACATTATTGTGGCTATAGTCTCCACCAAATTAACCAATAAATATATTCTGGACTCCCAGGAAATTGAAATTATCTGAACTGTCCTCCCAGCAGTAATTCTTATCCTAATTGCCCTCCCCTCCCTTCGTATTCTCTACTTAATGGATGAAATTAACAACCCCCTTCTCACTATTAAAGCTGTAGGCCACCAGTGGTACTGAAGCTACGAGTATACTGACTACGAAGACCTGGGGTTTGACTCCTACATGATTCCAACCCAAGATCTAACCCCCGGTCAATTCCGCCTCTTGGAAGCAGACCACCGCATAGTGATCCCAGTTGAATCCCCCATTCGAGTCTTAGTATCTGCTGACGACGTACTTCATTCATGAGCCGTCCCCGCCCTAGGGGTTAAAATAGACGCAGTCCCAGGTCGATTAAACCAAACAGCCTTTATTGCTTCCCGCCCAGGGGTCTTTTATGGACAATGCTCCGAGATTTGCGGAGCTAACCACAGCTTTATACCTATTGTTGTCGAGGCAGTCCCCCTAGAACACTTTGAGAACTGATCGTCCCGAATACTTGAAGACGCCTCGCTAAGAAGCTAAATAGGGTCTAGCGTTAGCCTTTTAAGCTAAAGACTGGTGGCTCCCGCCCACCCCTAGCGACATGCCTCAACTCAACCCCGCACCCTGATTTGCCATCCTAGTCTTCTCTTGACTAGTTTTTCTAACCGTTATTCCCGCTAAAATCACAGCCCACACCTTCCCGAATGAGCCAACCCTTCAAAGCACAGAAAAGCCCAAAACAGAGCCCTGAACCTGACCATGACATTAAGCTTCTTTGACCAATTTATGAGCCCCACATATCTGGGAATCCCCTTAATAGCCCTCGCCCTTACCTTACCTTGAATCCTCTACCCAACCCCTACTACTCGATGACTAAACAACCGTTTTCTCGCCCTTCAAGGCTGGTTTATTAACCGCTTCACCCAACAACTCCTCCTCCCCCTAAGCCTTGGAGGCCATAAATGAGCCGCCCTGCTGGCCTCCTTAATAATTTTCTTGATTACTCTGAACATGCTAGGTCTCCTTCCATACACCTTCACCCCTACAACCCAACTTTCCCTCAATCTTGGCCTAGCCGTTCCCCTTTGACTTGCCACCGTAATTATTGGGATGCGAAACCAACCTACACATGCCCTAGGACACTTACTGCCAGAAGGAACTCCGGGGCCTCTAATCCCAGTCCTTATTATTATCGAGACAATTAGCCTTTTTATTCGACCCCTGGCCCTGGGGGTGCGACTAACCGCTAATTTAACAGCGGGCCACCTGCTAATTCAGCTAATCGCTACCGCCGCTTTTGTCCTGCTACCTTTAATACCAACTGTTGCAATTCTCACATCTACTGTTCTAGTTCTTCTCACCCTTCTAGAGGTGGCCGTCGCAATAATCCAAGCCTACGTATTTGTCCTTCTTTTAACCCTCTACCTACAAGAAAACGTCTAATGGCACATCAAGCACACCCCTACCACATAGTTGACCCCAGCCCCTGACCTCTTACAGGTGCAATTGCTGCTCTACTTATAACATCAGGCCTTGCAACCTGGTTCCACTTCCATTCAACAACTCTTATAACCCTCGGCACAATCCTCCTACTTCTAACAATATACCAATGATGACGAGATATCGTACGAGAAGGGACATTCCAAGGACATCACACACCCCCCGTACAAAAAGGCCTTCGATACGGCATAATCCTATTCATCACCTCAGAGGTCTTCTTCTTCCTAGGCTTCTTTTGAGCCTTCTACCACGCAAGCCTTGCCCCTACCCCAGAGCTAGGAGGCTGCTGACCTCCAACAGGAATCACCCCTCTAGACCCATTTGAAGTTCCCCTACTCAACACAGCCGTCCTCCTGGCATCAGGTGTAACAGTTACCTGAGCACACCACAGCATTATAGAGGGAGAACGAAAACAAACCATCCAATCCTTAGCCCTAACAATTCTTTTGGGATTTTATTTCACCTTCCTTCAAGGAATAGAATATTATGAAGCCCCATTTACAATTGCAGACGGCGTCTACGGGTCTACCTTCTTTGTAGCAACCGGCTTCCACGGACTACACGTCATCATCGGATCAACCTTCCTGGCAATTTGTTTACTACGTCAAATTCAATACCACTTTACATCCGAACACCATTTTGGCTTTGAAGCAGCTGCTTGATACTGACACTTTGTAGACGTTGTCTGACTTTTCCTCTATATCTCCATCTACTGATGAGGCTCATAATCTTTCTAGTATTAAAGCAAGTATAAGTGACTTCCAATCACCTGGTCTTGGTTAAAGCCCAAGGAAAGATAATGAACCTGGTTACAACAGTAATTACTATTGCCCTACTGCTCTCAGTCGTCCTAGCTATCGTCTCCTTCTGACTACCCCAAATAACACCTGACCACGAAAAGCTTTCCCCCTACGAGTGCGGTTTTGACCCCCTTGGGTCCGCCCGACTCCCTTTCTCCCTACGATTTTTCCTCGTTGCTATCCTATTCCTTCTCTTCGATCTAGAGATCGCCCTTCTTCTACCACTGCCTTGAGGAGACCAACTAGCTTCTCCCCTCCTGACATTTCTCTGAGCCACCGCCGTACTCGTCCTCCTCACCCTTGGCCTAATCTACGAATGAACGCAGGGAGGACTAGAATGGGCTGAATAGACTGTTAGTTTAAGAAAAACCTTTGATTTCGGCTCAAAAGCTTGTGGTTAAAGTCCACAACTGTTTAATGACCCCCGTTCACTTTGCTTTCTCATCAGCTTTTTTATTAGGCCTTTCCGGGCTTGCATTCCACCGCACCCACCTCCTCTCAGCCCTATTGTGTTTAGAAGGTATAATACTTTCTCTCTTTATCGCCCTCTCTCTTTGAACACTGCAATTGGGCTCTACCAGCTTTTCCGCCGCCCCTATGCTTCTCCTAGCATTCTCAGCTTGTGAAGCAAGCGCGGGCCTCGCTCTACTGGTAGCCACAGCCCGAACACATGGCACCGACCGCCTACAAAGCCTCAATCTTCTACAATGCTAAAAATCCTAATTCCAACACTCATGCTTGTCCCAACTGCCTGGCTATCCCCAGCCAAATGACTATGACCCACAACTCTCGCCCACAGTCTAATTATCGCAACCTTCAGCCTCTCCTGACTAAAAAACCTGTCAGAGACAGGATGATCCTCCCTCAACACCTTCATAGCCACAGACCCCCTCTCTACCCCTCTTCTTGTCCTCACCTGCTGACTACTGCCTTTAATGATCCTCGCAAGCCAAAACCACACGGCCCTCGAACCCCTCAACCGCCAGCGCATATACATTACTCTTCTAACATCACTTCAGGCTTTCCTTATCATGGCTTTCGGCGCCACTGAAGTTATCATATTTTACGTTATATTTGAAGCCACCCTTATCCCAACCCTAATTATTATTACACGCTGAGGAAACCAAACAGAACGTCTTAATGCAGGCATCTACTTCTTATTCTACACCCTAGCAGGGTCCCTACCACTACTTGTGGCTCTTCTCCTACTACAAAATAGCACGGGCACTCTCTCGTTGCTCACACTTCAGTACTCAGACCCAGTACAGCTCACTACCTACGCCGACAAACTGTGATGAGCCGGCTGTCTCCTGGCATTTCTAGTAAAAATACCATTATACGGCGTACATTTGTGACTCCCCAAAGCACATGTTGAAGCCCCTGTTGCAGGCTCAATAGTCCTCGCTGCAGTTCTCCTAAAACTAGGAGGTTACGGCATAATACGAATTGTGGTAATACTAGAGCCCCTCACTAAGGAACTAAGCTACCCCTTTATCATCTTCGCCCTATGAGGGGTAATTATAACTGGCTCCATTTGTCTGCGTCAGACAGACCTAAAGTCTCTCATTGCCTACTCATCCGTCAGCCACATAGGCCTGGTTGTAGGCGGGATTCTTATTCAAACCCCCTGGGGCTTTGCCGGCGCACTTATTCTTATAATTGCCCACGGTCTCACTTCCTCGGCCCTTTTCTGTCTGGCAAACACAAATTACGAACGCACTCACAGCCGAACAATACTTCTAGCCCGAGGACTTCAAATGGTTCTCCCCCTGATAACCACTTGGTGGTTTATTGCCAGCCTTGCAAACCTGGCTCTTCCTCCCCTCCCTAATCTCATAGGAGAACTAATAATCGTCACCTCCTTATTCAACTGATCCTGATGAACCCTCGCCCTGACAGGAGGAGGCATGCTTATTACGGCCAGCTACTCTCTTTACATGTTCCTCATGACTCAACGGGGACCACTTCCCCAACATATTATGGCCCTCGACCCTTCCCACACCCGAGAGCACCTAGTTATAGCCCTCCACCTCCTCCCCCTTATCTTACTTATCATTAAGCCCGAGCTAATCTGAGGGTGGGTCGCCTGTAGATATAGTTTAACGAAAACATTAGATTGTGATTCTAAAAACAGAGGTTAAAGCCCCCTTATCCACCGAGAGAGGCTCGCTAGCACCGAAGACTGCTAATCTCCGCGACCTTGGTTGAACCCCAGGGCTCACTCGAACACCGCTTCTAAAGGATAACAGCTCATCCGTTGGTCTTAGGAACCAAAAACTCTTGGTGCAAATCCAAGTAGCAGCTATGCACCCTACCTCGCTTATAATGACCTCAAGCTTACTAATCATTTTCTCACTACTTATTTATCCTGTGCTTACAACCCTCAGCCCCCGCCCCCTAGACCCCACATGAGCCTCGACACATGTAAAGACATCGGTGAAACTTGCCTTTTTTGTTAGCCTTCTCCCCCTTTTTCTATTCTTTAATGAAGGCGCAGAGACCATCATCACTTCCTGATCCTGGATAAACACCTTAACCTTCGACATCAATATTAGCCTCAAGTTTGACTTCTACTCAATTATCTTTACCCCTATTGCCCTATATGTCACATGGTCAATTTTGGAGTTTGCATCCTGATACATGCATGCCGACCCTTACATGAACCGCTTCTTCAAATACCTCCTCGTTTTCCTTGTTGCAATAATCATCCTGGTTACAGCAAACAACCTCTTTCAATTGTTCATCGGCTGGGAGGGCGTAGGCATCATGTCTTTCTTACTGATTGGCTGATGGTACGGCCGCGCCGACGCTAACACCGCTGCCCTCCAAGCCGTCATCTATAACCGTGTAGGGGACGTTGGACTAATTTTTGCCATAGCATGACTAGCCACCACAGTCAACTCCTGAGAAATACAGCAAATTTTTGCAACTGCTAAAGACTTCAACCTAACCCTCCCTCTTCTCGGCCTAATTGTTGCCGCCACAGGTAAGTCAGCACAATTTGGTCTTCACCCCTGGCTTCCCTCTGCCATGGAGGGTCCTACGCCGGTCTCTGCCCTACTACATTCTAGTACAATAGTTGTTGCGGGGATTTTTCTCCTCGTTCGAATGAGCCCCCTCCTGGAAACGAGCCAAACCGCCTCAACTGTCTGCCTATGTTTAGGAGCCCTCACCACCCTATTTACAGCAACCTGTGCTCTTACCCAAAACGATATCAAGAAAATTGTGGCTTTTTCTACCTCAAGCCAACTAGGCCTGATAATGGTGACAATTGGCCTAAACCAGCCCCAACTTGCCTTTCTGCACATCTGCACCCACGCATTCTTCAAAGCAATACTATTCTTATGCTCCGGGTCAATCATCCACAGCCTCAACGACGAACAAGACATCCGCAAAATAGGGGGCATGCACCATCTTGCCCCCTTTACATCTTCCTGTCTCACAATTGGAAGTTTGGCCCTTACAGGAACCCCCTTCCTAGCCGGCTTTTTCTCGAAGGACGCTATTATTGAAGCACTAAACACATCTCACCTAAACGCCTGAGCCCTCACTCTGACCCTTCTAGCCACCTCCTTCACAGCAATTTACAGCCTCCGAGTTGTCTTTTTTGTATCTATGGGTCACCCCCGGTTCAACCCTCTCTCCCCTATCAATGAAAACAACCCCGCCGTTATTAATCCTATCAAGCGTCTCGCCTGAGGAAGCATCATTGCCGGCCTTCTTATCACCTCAAACATCCTACCCTTAAAGACACCTGTAATAACCATGCCCCCTTTGCTCAAGCTCGCCGCCCTCACCGTAACAATCCTGGGCCTACTCCTAGCCTTAGAGCTCGCATCATTAACCTCCAAACAATTTAAAATTACACCTAACCTCCCTACCCACCACTTCTCCAACATGCTAGGCTACTTTCCCACCCTTGTTCACCGGCTTCCTCCTAAGCTTAACCTCATTCTTGGTCAAACAGTTGCAAGCCAAATGGTTGATCAAACCTGACTTGAAAAAGTTGGCCCGAAAACCCTTGCTTCATCAAATATTCCTTTAATTACAACAGCAAGCAACACCCAGCAAGGCCTTATCAAGACATACCTTGCCCTTTTTCTCCTTACCCTCACCCTCTCTACCCTCCTTTTTCTGTTTTAAACTGCTCGTAGGGTTCCACGACTCAGCCCCCGCGTTAACTCCAACACAACAAATAATGTCAACAATAAAACCCATGCACTAACCACCAGCATCCCCCCTCCTCACGAATACATTAGCGCAACCCCTCCAATATCCCCCCGAAACACAGAGAAGTCCCCAAGCTCATCGCCCGGCACCCAAGAAGCCTCGAATCAGCCACCCCAAAACATGCTAGATACAAGACACACCCCTACTACATACATAACCATATAAACCAACACTGGCCGGCTCCCCCATGTCTCAGGAAAGGGCTCAGCAGCCAAGGCTGCTGAATATGCAAATACAACCAACATTCCCCCGAGGTAAATCAAAAACAAAACTAACGACAGAAAAGGCCCCCCATACCCCACCAACACCCCACATCCCATCCCCGCGACCACCACCAACCCTAAAGCGGCAAAATACGGAGACGGATTAGAAGCGACTGCAACTAACCCCAGAACAAGCCCCAATAAAAATAAAGACATAATATAGGTCATAATTCCCGCCAGGATTTTAACCAGGACTAATGACTTGAAAAACCACCGTTGTGATTCAACTACAGGAACTTTTAATGGCAAGCCTTCGAAAAACACACCCCCTACTAAAAATCGCAAACGGCGCTCTAGTCGACCTCCCCGCCCCTTCTAATATCTCAGTTTGATGAAACTTTGGCTCACTACTTGGCCTTTGTTTAATTACCCAGCTCCTAACTGGGCTTTTCCTCGCAATACATTACACCTCCGACATCGCCACAGCCTTCTCCTCCGTCGCCCACATCTGCCGAGACGTCAACTACGGCTGACTGATCCGCAACCTTCATGCCAACGGCGCCTCCTTCTTCTTCGTCTGCCTTTACATGCACATCGGCCGAGGTCTTTACTACGGCTCATACCTCTACAAAGAGACCTGAAACATCGGGGTCGTACTTCTGCTCCTCGTCATAGCAACCGCTTTCGTAGGGTATGTACTTCCCTGAGGACAAATATCTTTCTGAGGTGCCACCGTCATTACCAACCTCTTGTCCGCCGTCCCTTATGTAGGAAACACCCTCGTTCAGTGGATCTGGGGAGGCTTTTCGGTAGACAACGCCACCCTTACCCGGTTCTTTGCCTTCCACTTTTTACTTCCCTTTGTAATTGCCGGCGCCACCCTGATCCATCTCCTCTTCCTTCACGAAACCGGCTCCAACAACCCCCTAGGCTTAAACTCCGACGCAGATAAAATTTCTTTTCACCCTTACTTTTCTTACAAAGACCTCCTAGGCTTTGCAGCCCTTCTTATTGCCTTAACCACCCTAGCCCTTTTCTCACCTAATCTCCTTGGAGACCCAGACAACTTTACCCCCGCCAACCCCCTGGTAACCCCTCCCCATATTAAACCAGAGTGATACTTCCTATTTGCTTACGCCATTCTTCGCTCAATCCCCAACAAACTCGGGGGCGTTCTCGCCCTCCTCGCCTCTATCTTAGTTCTCATGGTCGTTCCGATCCTCCACACCTCAAAACAACGTGGCCTAACATTCCGGCCACTAACACAATTCTTATTCTGAACTTTAATTGCAGACGTCGCCATTCTCACATGAATTGGAGGCATGCCCGTTGAACACCCCTTCATTATTATTGGACAAGTCGCATCCTTCTTGTACTTCTTTCTTTTCCTGGTCTTAACCCCTTTAGCAGGCTGAATGGAGAACAAAGCCCTAGGATGGTCGTGCACTAGTAGCTCAGCGTCAGAGCGCCGGTCTTGTAAACCGGACGCCGGAGGTTAAAATCCTCCCTACTGCTCAAAGAAAGGAGATTCTAACTCCCACCTCTAGCTCCCAAAGCTAGAATTCTAAGTTTAACTATTCTTTGTACATATATGCACTCCAAATGCATATATGTATTAACACCATACATTTATATTAACCATATCAATAGCATTCAAGGACATATATGTTTTATCAACATATCTAGGATTTAAACCCTCATATACCACCACAAATCAAAGAAAACTATAAAGCATGTAGGGAAATACTTAATATAATTAATATCTAGGACAGGCGAAACTTAGGGTCTCAATAGAAAGTCCATGGGTTAAGTTATACCTTTACTCAAAATCCCGTCAATTCGCAGTATCTTAATGTAATAAGAACCGACCATCAGTTGATTGCTGAATGATAACGGTTATTGAGGGTGAGGGACAATTATCGTGGGGGTTTCACACAGTGAATTATTCCTGGCATTTGGTTCCTACTTCAGGGCCATGACTTGATATTATTCCTCACACTTTCATCGACGCTGACATAAGTTAATGGTGGTAATACATGCCCGGGAGCATCCAGCATGCCGAGCGTTCACTCCATCGGGCAAGGGGTTCCTTTTTTTTTTTTCCTTTCAGCTGGCATTTCACAGTGCACACGGTAGTTACAGACAAGGTTGAACATTTCCTTGCGTGCGAGGGTATGGTATGAGTGATAAAGGACTTTACATAAGGGCCTACATACTTTAATATCAAGGACATAAGTGATGAAAATTTCTCGTAACTTTCCTGATACACTCTTTTCTCCTAACATATCTAAGACTCCGCGGCTTCTGCGCGTAAAACCCCCCTACCCCCCTAAAACTCCTAAGATGTCTATCACTCCTGAAAACCCCCCGGAAACAGGAAAACTTCTAGTGGCTTTGTTGGGGCCTAAAATGTGTTTATTTACATTATTAAAATAATGTGCGT